CTGAACAGTTCCTGTAGGTTGAGCCCCTTTTTCAAGGAAATAGAGAATAGCGGGAACATTTAAATAAGTTTGATTCTTTATCGGATCATAAAAACCTACTTTCTGAAGATCTTTTCCTTCTCTTCGAGATCGAACATCAATTGCAACGATTCGATAGACGACTCATTGAGATAGATGTAGATGAACAATACACCCCCCCTAGAAACGTATAGGAAGTTTTCTCCTCGTACGGCTCGAGAAAAAAGAATTGGATTTGAAGTTTTATCTATGGTATAGAATTCGAATAAATTACATAAATGACAAAAGGTTCCATAAAATCATCAAATCAATTAGACTAGGGTTTAAGTCTTTTTTTTTTTCTTCTTCTTTCCTAATTCCTAAAAATAGAAAAAAAAAAAACCATTCGTACTCATAACTCAAGTTAGATAACTCTCAAATAATTCAAAAGAGAATCTTTCATTTATTGAGTGGTCTTTACCCCTTTTTGTTTGTCTCGGTTAAAATCTATTTTGATTCTTAAGTCTGGCCCAGTTAGTGAGACGATTAAAACGGTGTTTCCTTGTTCTGGGATCCTTTATCTTTGTTTTAAATCATTGGGTTTAGGCATTACTTCGGTGCTTCTTAATCCTTTCAAAATGGCAGCAACATACCCCTTTTTGTGATTTCCTTCTATCAAAGAATCCTACGGACAATTGATTCCCGCGTGATACACTTTGGATCGAAAGGGTTTGATTAATTCCAACAAATTTTCCTTTTGAATTGGAAACTTGTTCGAATGTGATCCCTTCGATTTCTATATCGAAGATATATTCACGAAGTTGCTCCAATTTATTGATTTGCATTAACCCTAGATTCTTGTCCTGAGAAATGAATTAATACTTTCTACTCGAGCTCCACGTGGACTATTTAGGTTACCAACGGATGTCGAAGCCAAGAGCACCTTCATTCCTATAGAAATCGAAAATGGTGGATATAAGAAAGAATCCACAATGGATCATGTCCTTCAAGTCGCACGTTGCTTTCTACCACATCGTTTCAAACGAAGTTTTACCATAACATTCCTCTAATTTGGAACCAGTATGGAATTGATTCAATTATGGAATCATGAATAGTCATTGGTTCGTAGACATCGTAATCTATACCCTTTTCTTCTATAATTAGAATATAGAATAGAGATTCTATATAGCTATAGATCGGCAAAGAGGTTTCTGAAGAAGTTTTAGCAAGTCCTCTTAATTAAAAAGAATTTGAATTTAATATAGGTTAAATATTTCAATTTGAAAATTTCAAATCGAGGGAATCAAAAACCTTTTTCACAAAAATAGAAGGATACATATACGTTAAACATTTCCTCATTTTGGATGTCTTTTGTTTAAGCTGTGTAGTTCAGCAAGATTTCGTTAATCGAATCTTGCCATACATAATAGAATAGAAAGTGAATAAAAGATAATAAAAGATATAAAACACTCCCTTCTTAAGTGTTACATAAATTTACAATTATTTATTAGGAACAAACACGAAATACTTAAAAAGCGAGATTCAAAGAAAATACATTGGGTAGATATATAATTACATATATAATTTGATTTTTGTTAATGCAATTCAGGCGGACACAGAAATTTGAATACCTTCGGTTAATGTATTCGCCCCCCGGGACTACGGAACTAATGGGGCATAAGAGAAATCCAAATGGGAATTATGATCTGGGATGTGGACTGGCTAGGTACAAACCCAAACAAGTCCAAATTTAGTTGCTCCTATTTTATTTTAGTCTAACCCCTTAGGAGAATTAATCCTATTGAGTTTGAATGAATTTCATTAGTACCAAAATAGTTAGAATTAAGAAATCTATATAAAAATTCATAAAAAATTAGTTTACGGGATAGAGAATAATAGATAGGATCCCTGAAAATTCAAATATTGATAAAATAGAAAATCAATATGGGACGGAATGTTTTTCTAAATAACTAACTTCCCGAAACAAGATGGGTTGGGCATATGATGAAAAGACCCCCCTTTTTTGAATTCAAACTCTTGGAACCCATGTTCCCAATTTACCTGGATCAGAAATAGAGTCAATTACATCTGCGTGTTATTTGAACTCGATTCAATTCAGTTTGTGTAAAAAAGATATGATTCGTGCATAAAAGATAAAAATCAGAAGCACGAAAGATATTCCATCTAACATTAGACTTTACCCCATTCAACAAAATCTTTATTCTATTCTAACATAATGAATCTGCTCTGGGACGGAAGGATTCGAACCTCCGAATGGCGGGACCAAAACCCGTTGCCTTACCACTTGGCCACGCCCCATTTAGATTTCTATTCGAAACTACTAAAGTATAATATTGGTATTCATTATTTGTCAACTCCAATCTAATCTATTCTATAGATATTTAGATTGTTACTAGGATTTTATTAAATTTAAATATAGAATTAAACTTAATTTATTGATCATTAGATAGAATTCAATTAAGATATTGTATGAAAGTATGATTTCTTCTATTCTCTTTTGAGAATTGGAGGATTTTTGATTGGGTGAGTTCAAAAGAAAAGAAGGATTTTTTGTCTACCTAAATTTTTCCCTTTTTTCCTTATATCAATAACTCAATCAAAATGCAATTATCTCCAAGAACAAAATGTCTGTTATGCTTAATATCTTTAGTTTGATCTGTATCTGTCTTAATTCTGCCTTTTATTCAAGTAGTTTTTTCTTCGGAAAATTGCCCGAGGCCTATGCTTTTTTGAACCCAATCGTAGATGTTATGCCAGTCATACCCGTGTTCTTTTTTCTCTTAGCTTTTGTTTGGCAAGCTGCTGTAAGTTTTCGATGAGATCCTTAATCTAAATTATTTTAATTTAATAATTAATAATTTCCTAGAAAGTTCATGATTTTTTTCTAGAAAGAGACTCGGTTCTTGATATCCAAATAGGATATGTGGTAGAAAAATGGAGGATCTATTCTCTTTTTTTTTTCAAAAAAAAAAATTATCTTGGAGATTGTGTAATGCTTACTCTCAAACTCTTCGTTTACACAGTAGTGATATTTTTTGTTTCTCTCTTCATCTTTGGATTCCTATCTAATGATCCTGGACGCAATCCTGGGCGTGAAGAATAAAATAAGGGGGTTTTCTTTTCTATTTTCTTAGGATTTTATGTTTAGATAAGAACAAAGGATTTGCCAAATTGAAAAAAAATCAAGTCATCAAGGGAAGCGGAAAGAGAGGGATTCGAACCCTCGGTACGAATAACTCGTACAACGGATTAGCAATCCGCCGCTTTAGTCCACTCAGCCATCTCTCCCAATTGAAAATTGGGTTAGATTACACATAAAATAAGGAGTATTTCTTTCTCTATTATATAGATATGTACAATTTTTATCAGCAATTTCTTTTCGATAAATTCGATAAATATAAATTAAATATAAATATATAAATTCTAAATATATAAATTATATAAATTTATATAAATAAGGGCTCGAAAGTGCCAACAATATAAAGAAAACTAAAAACGACCCTTTCGCCTTGAGGTTATTTTCTTCGAAAGACCCTTCTTATTGACACGGCCTGGCCTGGTCAGTACCTAGCCGGGCCTTTTTTTGTTCCAACTAATTCTAGATAAATCATGATGATTTTTCATTTATCTGATTTGAAAACCAAAATGCTTAGTATTATATTTATATAAAGTGAATAGGAAATATTTAAGCACGAACAAAAAAGAAGAAGGACTATTTACATCCGCGAAAACGAAAAAAAAAGGGGTCAATACTCTAAATTTTATGATTTTTTAAGGATCCTATCTTTCTTTATTATATTATTATACCCCCATTTCCCGGTTCGACAAAAGGTCCAGTTGTATACAATAATCGCATTGTAGCGGGTATAGTTTAGTGGTAAAAGTGTGATTCGTTATTTTAACCCTTTGATAGTTAAAGGGTCTTTATTTTCGGTTTGATTCGTATTCCGACCAAAAACTTTATTTGCAAAAATAAAAGGATTAAATCCTTTACCTCTCAATCACGGATTCGAGAAAAAATATACATTCTCGTGATTTGTATCCAAGGATCACTTAGAAAGTGAGAAATTGGATTATGAAATTACGAAACATAATTTTGGAATTGGATTAATACTTCCAATTGAATAAGTATAAGTAAAGGATCCATGGATGAAGATAGAAAGTAGGTTTCTAATCGTAACTAAATCTTCCATTTTTGCTTTACAAATGAAAAATGGAATCAAAATAGCTATTAAACGATGACTTTGGTTTACTAGAGGCATCGACCTGTTATTTTAGCTCGGTAGAAACAAAATCCCTTTCCTCAGGACCGTCTCAAATAAAAATAGAGAACGAAGTAACTAGAAAGATTGTTAGAATTACTCTCTTCTAGAGGGATCATCTAAAAAGCGATTAGTTTTGTCTGTAGTCAGACAAAAGTTGACATAGATGTTATGGGTAGAATTTTTTTTTTGTTAATTTTGTTCACATCCATAAAGGAGCCGAATGAAACCAAAGTTTCATGTTCGGTTTTGAATTAGAGACGTTCAAAATGCTGAATCGACGTCGACTATAACCCCTAGCCTTCCAAGCTAACGATGCGGGTTCGATTCCCGCTACCCGCTTTCTATTCTTTTATTCGAAATTATTATATTATATATTCTAGACTTAGACTTAGTGCATCATTTAATAGAAAGTTTCAAAAATTATCTCACATACAATCCGATTCTTTTTTTTTTCAGCGAAGAGGTGGGGAAAGTCAAAATAACGAAAAAAAATCGGAATGAAAAGCGTCCATTGTCTAATGGATAGGACAGAGGTCTTCTAAACCTTTGGTATAGGTTCAAATCCTATTGGACGCAAATTATTTCCATATATATATATTTTTTTAGATTTTGATATCACGAAAGACTTTTCGAGTAACTTGAATTTGAGACCCTTAATTACCATTACCTTTTTAAGAGAAAAGAAAGTAAGTGATCCGTTTTTTTATGCTTATTCCT